GGGAAAGATGTGTGTATTTTAGTGTTGCATTTTGGAAGAGTATGGCACTAATCCTGGGGAAAGCCATATTAAATGTTTGCCGCGCGGGGGCCGGATGATAATGGGGGTTGGTTGGTTTGTTTATAGGTGAAAGTTAGAGGATTATGATGTGTTGATAAGTTGATGATGGTGTGATTTGGATGAAGCAGTGGAATTTAGTTAGTTTTTGATGGACGTGATGAAAAAATGACACGATAAAAATAAACGAACGCATGAAATAATGGTTTATTTGAAAGTGCCTGGAAGGTAACAATAGGTAGTAAAATAAGGTCTATGTCAACAGAGCAACGCATTATATAGGGCTTAGTCGGTAAATAGCGCGGGTTTAACGAATGGGGGCAAAGTGCATCAGTGCAAAGTTTGATCCGGCCTTATACCATGAGACCATGACAAGTTAAGCGCTTTGCGGGCGGTACATAGTTCGGCGGTCATGTGATGGACATGTCAAGAGGAAGAGATCACCTGCTACGCACTTGAAGGGCTTATTGAAGAGACCCCAAAAAGAGACAAAGTGTAGGAGGTCGGAATGCCGGGATTATGAGAGTGAGGAGGATTATTCAGCCGACCACTTGTATCTGTGAAGAGCGAGAAAACTGAAGAGTAGCAAGTTATGATCCTGAAATAACAACCAATAGCACGGTGAAAGCTATTAAAGGGAAAGTATGGGCCGGGATCCAATAACCGAAAGTATAGCTAACGCCGGGTAGCTCGGTTCTCGTGAGGAGCGCGATCAATAAATAACCAGGCTCTCTGGCTTGGGAGTGCTTGAAGGCTGTTGGAGGGGAACTGGTTGGTAGGAGGTGGGCGAACTGTATGACTTACGAGAATTCAAAGGAGTACCGGGACATTCACCCGTATCCGGGGTTGTGTTGTAGAGCACGTCCAAGGAATCTCGAACTCAAGAGACGCTTGTGGCCTTAGGCTGTTGGTAGGATAAACTGGGTTTATGGTACCTGAAACAAGAATGTTGCTGGGGATGACATGGTAGGAACATTATCTATCTGAGAGAAAATGTTTGGGTTTTGGTTGGAAGGACATTGCTATTAATTTGGATTATCCTGCATTACACCATGTGCCTGATGGGGTAAATAATTGAATGCGAAGTAAAACATACCACGAGGCCCATGCGGGGGGGAAAAAGGGGGGGGTAAGGGGGGGGAGGAAAATGAAAGAAAAAAATGGATGGTAGGTTCTTGTAGTTAAATTTTGTAACAACGGCTTTTCAGGCCGTAGATCCTGGAGAGAGGCCGGGCGAGAATTAATGATAGAGTTTGTTCTGTTTTTAGGGGTATGTTTCGTTTTGGGGGGTTTAGCAGTGGCCTCCAACCCCTCTCCTTACTATGGAGTAGTGGGGTTGGTCATGGCGTCTGTTGCTGGGTGCGGGTGGTTGGTAAGCTTAGGGGCTTCGTTTATGTCGTTGGTCTTGGTTATGGTTTATTTAGGGGGGATGTTGGTGGTGTTTGTTTATTCGGTTTCTTTAGCAGCCGATCCTTTTCCTGAGTCTTGGGGTGATTGAGGGGTGGTTGGTTATGGTTTTGGGATAGGATTGGTTGTTACGGTGGGGCTGGTTATTGGTGGGGCCTTTGAGTGTTTGGTGAATGAGGGGGTTGTTGATAATGGTGGACTGTCGTCAGTGCGATTGGATTTTAGTGGGGTAGCTATGTTTTACTCGTGGGGGGCGGGGCTGTTTCTAATTGGGGGGTGAGGTTTACTGTTGACTCTGTTTGTGGTTCTTGAGTTGGTGCGTGGGTTGTCTCGGGGGGCTATTCGGGCAGTTTAGGGGCAGAAAGTAGTTTAGTGAAAAATGCCAGCTTTGGGAGTTGGTGATGGAGGTTTGACTCCTTTCTTTCTGATGTGGTTAAACTCTAAGAAGGGGTATAATCTTCAATCTTTGGTTTACAAGACCAATGTTTTTATAAACTATTAGAGTTGGTTAGAGTTTTAGCAGTTTGTTCTCTAGACTGGCGACTAGGGGGAACAGAATTAGGATGATCGCAAAGTATGAGAAGGAGGCCAGTTGTCCGATGATAATGAATGGATGTTCTACTGGTTGGCTGCCTACTCAAGTTAGGATGAGCAGGTTGGTCACTAGGATTCAGAACAGGATTTGTGATAGTGGACGGAAGGTTATTGAGCGTTGTTTGGATACGTGTAGTAGTGGAATTAGGAATAGTACTAGTACGGAAGCGGCTAGGGCTAGTACCCCTCCGAGTTTGTTTGGGATAGATCGAAGAATGGCGTATGCGAATAGGAAGTATCATTCTGGTTTGATATGAGGAGGGGTAGCTAGGGGGTTAGCTGGTGTAAAGTTTTCTGGGTCTCCTAGGAGGTTAGGGGAGAATAGGGCTAGAGTGGTTAGTAGAATTAGTATTAGTGCGAATCCCAGGATGTCCTTTGTTGAGTAGTATGGGTGAAATGGAATTTTGTCACAGTCTGATGGGATTCCTAGGGGGTTGTTTGATCCTGTTTCATGCAGGAAGGTTAGGTGGACTAATGTTAGTCCTGCAATGAAGAATGGGAGGAGGAAGTGTAATGAGAAGAATCGGGTTAGTGTTGGGTTGTCCACTGAGAATCCTCCTCAGGCTCATTCTACTAGTGTTTGGCCGATGTATGGGATGGCTGAGAACAGGTTTGTGATTACTGTAGCCCCTCAGAATGATATCTGTCCTCAGGGCAGTACATAACCTACGAAGGCGGTTGCTATTAGGGCAAGTAGTAGGATGACTCCGACGTTTCAGGTTTCTTTGTTTAGGTATGATCCGTAGTAGAAACCTCGGCCAATGTGTAGGTAGATGCAGATGAAGAATAGGGAGGCTCCGTTTGCGTGTAGGTTGCGGATTAGTCATCCGAACTGGACGTTTCGGCAAATGTGGGATACAGAGGCGAAGGCTAAGGTGGTGTCCGCCGTGTAATGTATGGCTAGTAGTAAGCCGGTGGCGATTTGTGTGATGAGGCAGATGCCGAGGAGGGATCCGAAGTTTCATCAGGATGAGATGTTTGATGGTGTAGGGAGGTCGATTAATGAATCGTTGATGACTTTTAGGATGGGGTGGTTTTTACGTAGGTTGAGGGCCATTGGTTGGTTCTATGTAAATATAGGAAGATTAGGAATATTGACAGGGCGAATGATCCTAGGTAGGCTTTGATTGACCCTGAGTGTAGTGAGGTTATGGTTTTGGCTGCTGTGAGTTGTAGGTGTGAGAGTCCTTCTGGACCTAACATTTTGTATCAGGATAGGTCCGTTAGGTTGGATGCAATGTTTTGGCTACCGCTCAGGAAGTTTGTTGTGCTGAGACGGTGGATTAGGGGGTTGAAGTATCCTAGGGAGACTGAGAAGTTGTAGAACGGCCCTTGTTTTGTGAGGAGTAGGGTTTGGGATATTTTTGAGATTTCTAGGGCTAGGGCTACTCCCAGTAGGGTTACGATTAGGGCAGTAATTTTGATGTACAGTGGTATTGTTGTAGGTGGGGTTGTTGTGGGTGGGATAAATGAGGTGATTATGAATCCGGCTATAATGCTTCCTAGTGCAAGGCGAGTGATTGGGGAGGTTACTGCGGGGTTGTTTTCGTTTATTGGGGTCAGAGTAGGTATTCGAGGAGAGCCGGCTTGTACTAGTACAGTTATACGGATGGTGTATACGGCTGTGAATGATGTGGCTAGTAGGGTTAGTAGTAGGGCTCAAGCGTTTAGGTATGATGTGTTTAGGCTTTCGATGATTTGGTCTTTTGAGTAGAATCCTGCAAGGAATGGTGTTCCTATTAGGGCTAGGTTTCCGATGGTCAGGCAGGAGGTGGTTGTTGGTAGTATTTTTTGTAGTCCTCCTATTTTTCGGATGTCTTGTTCTCCGTTTAGACTGTGGATGATAGAGCCGGAACATAGGAATAATATGGCTTTGAAGAATGCATGAGTGGAGATATGTAGGAAGGCTAGTTGTGGTAGGTTTAATCCAATGGTGACTATTATTAGTCCTAGTTGGCTTGAGGTAGAAAATGCGATGATTTTTTTAATGTCGTTTTGGGTTAGTGCGCATGTGGCTGCGAATAGGGTGGAGATGGCTCCAAGACATAGGCATAGGGTTAGGGCGGTTTGGTTGTTGCTGAATAGTGGGTGTGTTCGGATGAGTAGGAAGATTCCTGCTACTACTATTGTGCTGGAGTGCAGTAGGGCGGATACAGGGGTTGGGCCTTCTATTGCCGCTGGTAGTCATGGGTGTAGGCCGAATTGGGCTGATTTGCCTGTCGCAGCTAGAATAAGGCCTAGAAGTGGTAGGGTAGGGGTTTGGGAGTATGACGGTAGTTGTTGGATTTCTCAGGAGTTTATGGTGGAGGCTAGTCATGCCATACATAGGATGAGGCCTACGTCTCCTACTCGATTGTATAGGATTGCTTGTAGGGCGGCAGTGTTTGCTTCTGCCCGACCGTGTCATCAGCTGATGAGTAGGAAAGATATGATTCCTACTCCTTCTCAGCCGATGAATAGGATGAATAGGTTGTTAGCAATGATCAGGATAAGTATGGCGATTAGGAATAATAGTAGGTAGGTGAAGAATTTTGTGATGTATGGGTCTGAGGCCATGTATCATGTTGCAAATTGTAGGATAGATCATGATACGAATAGGGCAATAGGGAAGAATGTAAGGGAGTAGAAGTCTAGTTTTAGGGTGATTGGGATTTTAAAGTTTATGATGTATTTTCATTCTCAGAGGTAGATTAGGCTTTCTGTTCCTGAGTACATGTAGATTGTTATTGGTACTAGGCTGATTATGAATGATGTTTTTACTGTGTTGGTAATGGTGGTTGGGGTATTTTTTAGGTTGTCTGAAAATAGGGGGAAGATGATTGGGGTAAGTAGGGTTGCTAGGGTTAGTAGTATGGATGTGTTTAGGATAAGTGGTAGGTCCATTACTTTCACTTGGATTTGCACCAAGATGAGTGGCTCCTAAGACCATTGGATTACTATTATCCTTTGAAAGTAAGGGGGCTGAGGTTTTATGCTCAGATGCAGGAGTTAGCAGTTCCTGTTGGTTAAACCTCCCCTCGGCAGGTAAGAAGACTTTAACTTCTATCTTTAGGATCACAGTCTAATGTTTGGATTAAAACTATACTTGCATATTGGGGTTCCAGAGATTAGCTCGGGTTTGAGGATGAGTAGGGCTATAGGGATTATGTGTAGAGCTATTAGTAGATGTTCCCGTGTGGAGGAGTTTTGAATGGACGTGATATGGGATGGTAGTGTGCCTCGTTGTGTTATTGTAAGCATATATAGTGTGTATGAGGCAGTTAGTAGAATTGCGGTTCCTGTTAGGATGATTGTGAGGGAAGATCAGTTGAATAGGGCAATTATGATGGTTAGCTCTGCTATGAGGTTAGTGGTTGGGGGTAGCGCTATGTTTGTCAGGTTGGCTAGGATCCATCAGGTTGCCATGAGGGGTAGAAGTGGCTGTAGGCCTCGTGTTAGTAGTAGGATTCGGCTGTGAGTTCGTTCGTAGTTGGTGTTGGCTAGACAGAATAGCATAGAGGAGGTTAGGCCGTGTGAGATTATTATAATTATTGCTCCTGAGATGGCCCATTGAGTTTGGATTATGGTTGCGGCTACTACTAGTCCTATGTGGCTTACGGATGAGTAGGCGATTAGTGATTTTAGGTCGATTTGTCGCAGGCAGATGGCGCTGGTTATTAGAGCCCCTCATAGTGCCAGGGTAATGAATGGGTAGTGTAGGTTGCTTGATGAGGGGTTTACTAAGATAGTGACTCGGATGATTCCGTATCCTCCTAGTTTTAGGAGCAGTGCGGCTAGAAGTATGGAGCCGGCAATTGGTGCTTCTACGTGGGCTTTAGGTAGTCATAGGTGTAGTCCGTATAGAGGGGCTTTTACTATGAAAGCTAGGAGGAGTGCTATGGTAATTATTAGGTTGGTTCAGGATGTGTTTATTGTTGGGTGCGATAGTTTGAGTATTGGTAGGTATAGTGTGCCTATTTGATTTTGAAGGTGTAGGATGGCAATTAGTAGGGGGAGTGAGCTGATGAGCGTGTAAAATAGTAGGTAGATGCCGGCATTTAGTCGTTCTGGCTGGTTTCCTCATCGTGTGATTAGGATTAGGGTTGGGATTAGGGTAGCTTCGAATGCAATGTAGAATAGTATGAGTTCTGAAGCTGAGAAGGCTAGGAGGATGAATGGTTGGGCTAGGGTTAGTGTTGTGATGAAGATTCGTTTACGGATGGCTGGTTCTTGTTCTAGGTGGTTTTGACTTGCCATGAGTATTAGGGGTAGGAGTCAGCATGATAGTACTAGGAGAGGGGATGAGATTTGGTCGATAGCGGTTCAGTGGGTTAGACCTTTGTTTGGATAGTATGTTGGAACTAGTCATTGTAGGCTGATGGTAGCGATTAACATACTGTGTATAGTGGTGTTTGTCCACAGGTGTTTGTGTGGAGAGAGGAAAGTTATTGGGAGGAGTATAATAGTAGGGATGATGACTTTTAGCATTTTAGTAGGTTGAAGTTGTGTAGGTGGTCAGTGCCGTGGGTTCGGGTAGAGGCGACTAGTAGTGCTAGGCCTGTACCTGCTTCGCAAGCTGAGAATGTTAGTATTAGAATTGGTAGTATGGTGAAGGATGGAGATTGGGTCTGGATGGGTCATATGGCTAGGGCTACGTATATGGACAGTATCATGCTCTCTAAGCATAGTAGGGCAGAGATTAAATGGGTTCGGTGGAAGGCTAGTCCTAGGCTGCTTAGAGTGAATGCTGAGTAGAAGCTTAGGTGTAGGTGGGTCATAAAGAAAGTTATAGGGTTTGGGCTATAATCTGTTGAGTCGAAATCAACTGTCTTGGTTAGACTAACTTTCTTTTATTCTGCTCATTCTAGGCCTCCTTGCACCCATTCGTGAATTAGCCCTAGGGTCAGGAAGGAGATTAGGATGGAGGCTCAGATTATGGTGGTGTCGGGGGAGTATAGTTGAGTGGCTCATGGTAGGGGTAGTAGGAGGGCAATTTCTAGGTCAAACAGGAGGAATAGGATGGCTACTAGGAAGAACCGGATGGAGAATGGAAGCCGGGCTGATCCTAGTGGGTCAAATCCGCATTCGTATGGGGATAGTTTTTCTGAGTCCGGGTTTATTTGGGCTAGTCAAAAGTTTAGGGTAGTTAGGAGGATGCTTAGGGATAGGGATAGGGCGAGCATGAATAGGACTATGTTCATTACTCTTCTCTGGGTTTAAACCAGATTCTAAGGATTGGAAGTCGATTGTAATTAGTATACTAGAAGAGTATGAGCCTCATCAGTAGATAGAGATGTAGAGGAATAGTCATACGACATCTACGAAGTGTCAGTATCAGGCTGCTGCTTCGAATCCAAAGTGGTGTCCTGAGGTGAAGTGGTACTTGATTAGGCGTAGGAGGCAGACTAAGAGGAAGGTGGAGCCGATGATTACGTGTAAGCCGTGAAAGCCTGTGGCAACAAAGAATGTTGAGCCATAGACGCTGTCGGCAATGGAGAATGGGGCTTCATAGTATTCTATGGCTTGGAGTGCGGTGAAGTATAACCCTAGAAGTACTGTTAATGTCAGGGCTTGAATTGCTTGTTTTCGGTTGGCTTCTGTGATGCTGTGGTGAGTTCATGTGACGGTTACTCCTGAGGCTAGTAGGATAGCGGTGTTTAGGAGTGGGACGTCTATTGGGTCTAGGGTTTTAATTCCTACAGGAGGTCATTGTCCTCCTAGTTCTGGGGTAGGGGCTAGGCTTGAGTGGAAGAAGGCTCAGAAGAATCCTAGGAAGAAGAAGGCTTCTGAAGTGATAAATAGGACTATTCCATATCGTAATCCTTTTTGGACAGTTGGGGTGTGGTGTCCTTGGAATGTGCTTTCTCGAATAATGTCTCGTCATCATTGGAATATGACCAGAGCGGTGGAGAGTAGTCCTACGATCAGGAGCTGAGGGGAGTTGTAGTGGAATCATATGGTTAGGCCGGATGTAATAAGGAGGGCGGAGGCTGCTCCGAGGATGGGTCATGGGCTTGGGTCTACTATGTGGTAAGAGTGAGCTTGGTGTGCCATTGGGGTTTAGATGTTTTCTTGTAGGTATAGGCTTAGTAGTAATACGAACACGTAGGCTTGGATTATGGCTACTGCTACTTCTAGGATGGTTAGTAGTAGTAGTACGAGTAGGGTTAGGAGGGATACTGCTGGTATTGTTGAGAATAGGGTTGTGGTGGCTGTTGAGATGAGTTGGATGAGTAGGTGGCCTGCTGTTAGGTTGGCGGTTAGTCGTACGCCTAGTGCTACTGGTCGAATTAGGAGGCTTGTTGTTTCGATCAGGATTAGGGCTGGGATTAGTGGTGTAGGCGTGCCTTCGGGTAGTAGGTGTCCTAAGGAGGCGGAGGGTTGGTTCCGTAGACCAGTGAGTAGGGTGGCTAGTCATAGGGGGAATGCTAAAGCTAGGTTTATGGATAGTTGTGTGGTTGGTGTGAATGTGTATGGTAGTAGTCCCAGGAGATTAATTAGTAGTAGGAACACTATTAGTGAGGTTAGGATTAGGGCTCATTTGTGTCCTTTTTTGTTTAGGGGGGTTATAAGTTGTTTTGTGACTAGGTTAATGAATCATAGTTGTAGGGTTGAAAGACGGTTGGTGATTCATCGATTGTCTAGGGATGGTAGGAGTAGTGCTGGGAATAGTAGGGAGATTAGGACTAAGGGGATGCCTAGCAGCGATGGGCTTGAAAATTGGTCGAAGAAGCTTAGGTTCATGGTCAGGTTCAGGGGGTTGTTTTATGGATTGTTGGTTTTTTGCTGGATGGGGGGTTTATAGATACAAATGAGAGGAGTTTGGGTTGGATAATTATGGAGAAGGTTAGTCATGAAGTAATCATGATAAAAAGTCAGGGATTTGGGTTTAGTTGTGGCATATCATTAAGGAGGGGTTTGTCCTCTTTCTCTAGCTTAAAAGGCTAGCGCTGTTTCATAGCTTCTTAATGATTAGGATGGTGTGGAGGCAAGTCAGCTCTCGAAATTAGCTAGGGGGACGGATTCCACGACAATTGGTATGAAGCTGTGGTTGGCTCCGCAGATCTCTGAGCACTGCCCAAAGAACACCCCAGGTCGGGAGGCTAGGAATGAAGTTTGGTTTAGGCGTCCTGGGATTGCGTCGGTTTTTACACCTAGGCTTGGAACAGCTCATGAGTGCAGTACGTCGTCAGCAGTGACGATGACTCGGACGGTGGAGCTTGTTGGGACGATGACTCGATGGTCTACTTCTAGTAGGCGGAAGTGGCCTAATGGTAGGTCTGTTGTGGGAATTATGTAGGAGTCGAATGTTAGGTCCTTGAGGTCAGTGTATTCGTAGGTTCAGTATCATTGGTGTCCGATGGCTTTTAGGGTTAGGTCTGGTTCGTTGATTTCGTCTATTATATAGAGGATTCGGAGGGATGGAAGAGCTAGTATGATTAGTACTATTGCTGGAAGGATCGTCCACACGAGTTCAATTGCTTGTGCGTCTACTGTGCTGGACGATAGTTTTTCTGTTAGTATAAGAGTTATTAGATATAGGACTAAGCTGCAAATAGCCAGGGCGACCATTAGGGCATGGTCGTGGAATTGCATTAGTTCTTCTATGATTGGGGAGGATGCATTTTGGAAACCTAGTTGTGAGTGGTTGGCCATGTTGGGTAGAGGCGTACGGGGTTTTCACCTGTAATTTAGTCTTGACAAGGCTATGTAATTGTTTTACTAACGCCTCGTAATGAGAAAGAAGCATAAGTGGTTTATATGCGGTTGGCTTGAAACCAACATATGGGGGTTCGACTCCTTCCTTTCTTGAACTTGCACGAAGGCTGGTTCTTCGAAGGTGTGGAATGGTGGTGGGCAGCCGTGGATTCATTCAACGTTTGTAGCTGTTAGTTCAGGTTGGGAGGCTTTACGTTTGGATGCGAAGGCTTCTCAGATTATGAAGACTAACATGATCACGGCTGTCAGGGAGATTAGTGATCCTACTGAGGAGATGGTGTTTCATAGTGTGTATGCGTCTGGGTAGTCTGAGTATCGTCGTGGTATTCCGGCTAGACCAAGGAAGTGCTGAGGGAAGAAAGTAAGGTTTACTCCTACAAATATTACACCGAAATGGATTTTGGCTCAGATGGAGTGTAGGGTGTATCCGGTGAATAGTGGGAATCAGTGAGTGAATCCTGCTATAATTGCGAATACTGCTCCCATGGATAGTACGTAGTGGAAGTGAGCTACTACATAGTATGTGTCGTGTAGGGCGATGTCCAGTGAGGAGTTTGCTAGGACAATTCCTGTTAGTCCTCCAATGGTGAATAGGAAGATGAATCCTAGTGCTCACAGTATTGGTGGGTCTCATTTAATTGTTCCTCCGTGTAGAGTTGCTAGTCAGCTGAATACTTTAATTCCGGTTGGGATGGCAATGATTATGGTGGCTGATGTGAAGTAGGCTCGGGTGTCTACGTCTATTCCTACTGTAAATATGTGATGTGCTCACACAATGAAGCCTAGGAATCCGATTGATAGTATTGCTCACACTATTCCTATGTATCCGAATGGTTCTTTTTTTCCTGCGTAGTATGCTACTACATGGGAGATTACTCCGAATCCAGGTAGGATTAGGATGTACACCTCTGGATGTCCGAAGAATCAGAATAGATGTTGGTAAAGGACTGGGTCGCCTCCTCCTGCTGGGTCGAAGAAGGTAGTATTTAGGTTGCGGTCGGTTAGTAGTATAGTAATGCCGGCAGCAAGAACTGGGAGAGATAGTAGTAGTAGCACGGCAGTGATTAGTACGGATCACACGAATAGGGGAGTTTGGTACTGTGATAGGGCTGGAGGTTTTATGTTGATTGCTGTTGTGATGAAATTGATAGCCCCTAGGATGGAGGAAATACCTGCTAGGTGCAGTGAGAAGATAGCTAGGTCGACTGATGCACCAGCGTGGGCTAGATTACCGGCTAGTGGTGGGTATACTGTTCATCCTGTTCCCACGCCAGCTTCCACTGTGGATGAGGCTAGTAGAAGGAGGAAGGATGGTGGGAGTAGTCAGAAACTCATGTTATTTATTCGTGGGAATGCTATGTCAGGGGCTCCAATCATTAGGGGGACTAGTCAGTTTCCAAATCCTCCAATCATGATTGGTATAACTATAAAGAAGATTATTACGAAAGCATGGGCTGTGACGACTACGTTGTAGACTTGGTCGTCCCCTAGGAGAGCGCCTGGTTGGCCTAGTTCTGCTCGAATTAGAAGGCTTAGGGCTGTGCCTACTATTCCGGCTCATGCACCAAAGATTAGGTATAGGGTACCAATATCTTTGTGGTTGGTTGAGAATAGTCATCGGTTGGTGAATGTCATAGGTAAGATGGCTGAGTGTGTAAGCGTTAGGCTGTAGTCCTTTTTACAGAGGTTCAATTCCTCTTCTTATCGGCTCTGTAGTGAAGTTCATGGTGAGTTGCAAGCTCATTGATGTACACTGATTGTGTGCCGGAGTCTTAGGCAGAAGCCAGTAGGTTTAAGGCTTATAGCTGTTAACTATAGAATCATGGGATCGAAGCCCATCTGTCTAGGGGTTGTCAAGGTCCTAGCTTAATTAAAGCGCCTGAGTTGCATTTAGGAGATGCAGGGTAGTATCCTGCGGATCTTAGCAGAAACTAAGAGGGTCTAACTCTTGTTTAAGGCTTTGAAGGCCTTCGGTTTAAATTAATCCTAAGTTTCTTAGATGATGACGGCAATTATAGGGGAAATGGGAAGGAGTATGATGGAGGTGGCGGTTAGGATGGCAACCCAGGTGTTGACTGGCTTGTTGGTGTGTCATCGTTTCATGTGGTTTGTTGTGTGTGGGGGTAGTGTGATGGTTGCGCAGTACGCAAGGCGTAGGTAGAAGAACAGTCCTAATAATGATAGAAGTGAAATGGCTGTTGCTATCGGGGCTATATTTTGTTTGGTTAGTTCTTGAATGACGAGTCATTTTGGTAGGAAACCTGTTAGAGGGGGTAGTCCTGCTAGGGAGAGTAATGTAAGTATGAGTATTGCGCTCAGTGCTGGGGTTTTTGCTCATGCAGTTATGATTGTTGATAGTTTTAGGACTTTGATTGAGTTTAGGGTTAGGAATACGGCTGCAGTTATTAGGGAGTATAGGTAGAAATTCAGTAGAGCGAGTTTAGGGTTGTAGACTATGATGGCTGCTATTCAGCCTAAGTGGGAGATGGAGGAGAATGCTATGATTTTTCGAATTTGAGTTTGGTTTAGTCCTATTCATCCTCCTATGGCTGCTGAGAGGATAGCCATTAGGGTTAGTGTTGTAGAGTCTAGTGATTGGGAGGTTATGTAGAGTAGTGTTATTGGTGGTAGTTTTATTGCTGTGGATAATAAAAGTCCTGTAGTTAGAGAGGAGCCCTGTAGAACTTCTGGAAATCAGAAGTGGAATGGGGCAAGTCCAAGTTTTATAGCGATGGCTGTGGTTAAGATTAGGCATGACAGGGGATGGGTTAATTGGGTGATGTCTCATTGTCCAGTATATCATGCGTTATTTATGCTAGAGAAAAGGACTAGGGTTGAGGCGGCTGCTTGGATTAGAAAGTATTTGGTAGCGGCCTCGATGGCTCGTGGATGGTGGGATTTTGAAATTATGGGTAGGATGGCTAGGGTATTGATTTCAAGCCCTGTTCAAGCTATCACTCAGTGATTGCTTGATATTGTGATGGTGGTCCCTAGTATGAGGCTAAGTACGAAGATTAGTTTTGCCTGGGGGTTCATTAGCAGGGGAAGGAGTTGAACCATCATTTTCGGGGTATGGGCCCGATAGCTTGTTTAGCTTACCCTACTAGAAAGTAATATAAAGGAAGTATGGAGGGTTTTGATTCCTCTAGTGCAGGTTCGATTCCTGTTTTTCTAAGGTTTCAGGAAATGAGAGGATTGGTTTACCTCTATGTTCACTTTATCATAGTGACCCTTAGGAGTTCAGGCACATTTCCCTAGGTGACTAGGTATGGTGGTAGGCCTGCGTAGCAGATTGGTATGCTGATGTGTCATAGACATAGAGCTAGTGTTAGTGGTAGGAAGTTTTTTCACAGTAGGTGCATAAGTTGGTCGTATCGGAATCGTGGGTATGAGGCACGGATTCATAGAAAACCTGCTGATAGTAGGAGAACTTTGGTGGCTAGGACTACGGGGAATAGTTCCTGGGGGAGGTTGAATAGGCTTGGGTTGAGGAATATCAGGGTAGTCATAGTGTTTATTAGTATGATATTAGCGTATTCGGCTAAGAAGAAGAGGGCGAATGGACCAGCTGCGTATTCTACATTGAATCCTGAGACTAGTTCTGATTCTCCTTCTGTTAGGTCGAATGGAGCACGATTGGTCTCAGCTAGGGTGGATACGTATCATATTATGGCTAGTGGTCAGCAGGAGAATACTAGGTAAAGGGGCTCTTGGGTTACTGCGAGTGTGCCTAGTGTGTAGTTTCCGCTCAGTAAGATGACTGATAGGAGAATAATTGCTAGGGTTACTTCGTAGGAGATAGTCTGGGCTACGGCCCGTAGAGATCCGATTAGGGCGTATTTTGAGTTTGAAGCTCATCCTGACCATAGGATGGAGTATACTGCTAGGCTCGATATGGCTAGTAGGAATAGTAAACCTAGGTTGAGGTCTGCGAGAGGAAATGGTAATGGTAGGGGTGTTCAGATGGAGATTGCTAGGAGGAGGGCTAGCATTGGAGTTGTGATGAACAGGATTGGGGAAGATGTTGAAGGGCGGATGGGTTCTTTGATGAATAGTTTTACTCCGTCTGCTAGAGGCTGTAATAGTCCGAATGGGCCTACAATGTTTGGGCCTTTTCGACCTTGCATGTAGCTTAGGATTTTACGTTCTACCAATGTTAGGAAAGCCACTGCGATTAGGATTGGGAGGATGTAGGATAAGGCTATGATTAGGCTAATTAGAATTGGGTAGTTTGTCATTGAGATGTTGGGGGAAAAAGCTAGGGAGAGGATTTGAACCTCTGAGTTAAAGGACTTAAGCCTTTTGCATTTGCCGAGCTCTGCCACGCTAGCTGGTCCTTTTCTAGGATGTGATGTGGTGTGATAGCCTTTCGTAGTTTAGTTGGTTTCACTACTTATGGCGAGGGCTTGCTTGTGGTATTGGCCCCACTTTTCCTATCCTTTCGTACTGGGAAGAGTTCATCATAGATAGAAACCGACCTGGATTACTCCGGTCTGAACTCAGATCACGTAGGACTGTTAATCGTTGAACAAACGAACCCTTAGTAGCTGCTGCACCACTAGGATGTCCTGATCCAACATCGAGGTCGTAAACCCCCTCGTCGATATGGACTCTCGGAGGGGATTGCGCTGTTATCCCTGGGGTAGCTTGGTCCATTGATCAATTGTATTGGGTCTGGTTGCTATTAGCACGTTGAGATGTCTCTCTCAGTCTAGATTGATGGTCTAATTTTTGGAGGATTTGTTTTTCTCCAAGGTCGCCCCAACCGAAAAAATGCGAGCCAGAACTTGTGCGTGAGTGAACCCAATGGGTGGTTATGCTGTTTAAGGTGGCTGCTGATTTTAAAGTTCCACAGGGTCTTCTCGTCTTATGGGTTTATCCCTGCTTTTGCACAGGGAGATCAATTTCACCGATTGCCTGTAAGAGACAGTTAAGACCTCGTTTAGCCATTCATACAAGTCTCGATTTATGGGACAATTGATTGCGCTACCTTTGCACGGTTAGGATACCGCGGCCGTTAAACCTCAGGTCACCGGGCAGGCATCACCTTCAATACTTGTTTTGTTTGCTGAAGGCTATGTTTTTGGTAAACAGTCGGGCCTTGACGTGTTTGCTGAGTTCCTTTTACAGGTTTTAATCTTTCTTAATAGACGCTCCTCTGTCGGGTTAACAATGTTTATTAATACTTTGCTTGTTTGATTAGTCGTATATTTGATGTTTTGTTAATAATGTGTGGATGTAAGCTTGCGTCGTAGAGGGAGATCCCTGGTTACTCATTCTAGCATTAATTCTCCTATTGTACTATAGGTTAGCCTGTTAGTGATGAGGGAGTCATGTAGTTTTTATATTTTTTAGGTGTTGAGCTTTAACGCACTCTTTGTTGGTGGCTGCTTGAGGGCCCACAGGTAGTTTTTAGGTTAGATTATTTATCCGCTCGTGGAGATTGTATTCTTTTTTAAAGGAGCTGTACCCCCTTTAAATAGCCCTTAATTCGCTTCATTAGGGTTTTGAGTTTCCTTGGAGAAGAATTAAGAGTGAACTTAGATTCGTTTCACAGGCAACCAGCTATCACCCAGCTCGATTGGCTTTTCACCACTACTAACAAGTCATCCCACTCTTTTGCCACAGAGACGGGTTCGCTCAGGATAGCTGCTCGTAAGTAGCTCGCTTGGGTTTCGGGGAGGCAAACTTCAATTCATTTCGCTTGGTTTTTCTTGCTAGACCATTATGCAAAAGGTACAAGGGTTGATCTTTGCTGTTTTTAGCTTTGTTTTTCATTTTTATTTCATCTTTCCCTTACGGTACGTAATCTCTATCGCTCCAAGTGGTCTTTTCTATCGCCTATACTGGGACTAGTAAATGCTTTAGTTGGGTGTATGTAGTAGCTTTGTTATTCCAGGTCAGGTGTGTTGGGCTAGAATTTGGCATCAAGACGATCTGGTTTGATCAGACATCTTTCAGGTGTAAGCTGAATGCTTTGGTTAAAGCTACGTCTTGGTAGTCTAAGTGCACCTTCCGGTACACTTACCTTGTTACGACTTACCTCCTCTTTGGCTGAATAGCTTATTAGTTATTGGTGTTTTGGTCGCTTGTGAGGAGGGTGACGGGCGGTATGTACGTGTCCCAGGGCCGGCTTAAAGAGGGCTCGATTGTCCCGCTTTACTGCTAAATCCTCCTTCCAGGGGTCGTTTCAGTCCCCTTTGCCGTTTATGTTCTAATCTAGAAAATGTAGCCCATTGCTTCCACTCCATGGGCTATACCTTGACCTGTCTTATTAGCGTGGTTGGGCTATTGCGTCCACTGTTGGGCTTTCAGTGAAGGTGGGCTGGCGACGGCGGTATATAGGCTGTTACTGGCAAGAAGTGGTCAGGTAATATCGTGGATCATCGATTACAGAACAGGCTCCTCTAGGTGGGTTTGGGACACCGCCAAGTCCTTAGGGTTTTAAGCGTTTGTGCTCGTAGTTCCCGGGCGGATGCTTAGGTAATATGAAGCATCAAGATTTAGGGCCAGGCATAGTGGGGTATCTAATCCCAGTTTGGGCCCTGGCTTTCGTGGGTTCCAATCAATCGTTGTTCTAAGATCTTCTTTGAGGACGGAGGCCTTATGGACATCTTGGGCTTATGACAGCTCAGTTGTCTTTTAATCTTAGCTACTTGGATAGCATGTTACCACGCTTTACGCCGTTATAATGTTAATTTGGGTTTCCTGTATGACCGCGGTGGCTGGCACAGGATTTACCACCCCTAAATTTGCTATGGCTAAGTCAAGTTTTCACTCATTGCTTAATGTTAACTACTGCTGAGGACCCGTGGGGGTGTGGCAATTGCAAGGCGTCTTGGGCTACAATCAATGGGTGTGCCTGATGCCAGCTTCTAACTACCAAGGTTGGGAAGTATAGAGCGTTTACACTGGGGCGCGGATACTTGCATGTATGAACCTAGCAAAAACTAACAGTAAGGTTGGGACTAAGTCTTTTGCCTCTGGGTGCGTGTAAGCGGCCATCTTGACATCTTCAGTGTCATGCTTTGTGTTAAGCTACGGAGGC